ATCATAGATTCGCCTTTTTACATATATACCACAAGACTTGTGATACGAGAGAGGCTTTTCTGCTCCGATCCTTTTGTGAAATAGTACAAGAAATATAGCTAATTGGGGGGCGCTGCCGAAAAGAAAAAAGAATAAATATAAGTATAAATAAACAGTTAGGGAGTAAAACGGTCCTTTTTGTGGGGATAGAGGGACTTGAACCCTCACGATTTATAAAGTCGACGGATTTTCCTCTTACTATAAATTTCATTGTTGTCGGTATTGATATTGACATGTAGAACGGGACTCTATCTTTATTCTCGTCCGATTAATCAGTTCGTCAAAAGATCTATCAGACTATGGAGCGAATGGTTTGATAACTGAATTTTCTATTCTTCCTTCAACTTGGAATAGATCCACAAAAATTATTCCTTTTTTTATGTAAAAAATTTTTATATTTAGGGTGGCATTAATAGAATCTTTTATATTTCAGTACGTATACATACGTATCGTATATAGGTTCATCCCTCATTCTTTATGGAGTTTAAATTAAAATTTAATAGAAGGATTCCTCTACCAACGCAGTCAACTCCATTCATTAGAACAGCTTCCATTGAGTCTCTGCACCTATCCTTTTTTTATTCTCGCTTTCAGAAATCCCTTAAATTTTTTCTGAAAATAGGATTTGGCTCAGGATTGCCCATTTTTAATTCCAGGGTTTCTCTGAATTTGAAAGTTATCACTTAGTAGGTTTCCATACCAAGGCTCAATCCAATCAAGTCCGTAGCGTCTACCGATTTCGCCATATCCCCTTTTTAGTTTGAGACGAAGATCTTGCTGGGATGCCATCCCCTTCTTTCTTTCGTTTATGCTGGAACCGTTAACCATTGAATTAATTAGATACAGCTTATCTATCTAAAGGGTTTCTCCCTTTACTCTTCTTTTATTTATTTTATTTCTTTCTTATCTACCCCTTATTTCTCTATTGAAGGACCTGGACATTTGGTTTAATCAGAAATGATTCTATCATTGATGTATCCGCAATTCAATATGGATGGATATATACCACATATATATTCCTCTCTTCCTCTCACTTTTCCCGCGCGATTTGAAATACTTGAACGTTCGATTCTCTTTTATATTTATTTATAATGCCATATTTTTTATTAATTTATAATAATTTAGAATTAAGATATTGATAATCATATTCATTATAAATAGAAAAGATAATCATGGAAAAGAAAAAAATTAAATTTTATTCCCTTAAATTTTCTTCCCATTGAAAATTTTGATATCATATATCATTCTATTTATCGTTATATTAATTCTTATGTTATATATTTATTGTTATAACATTCTATTCAGTATTCATTTTTTCTCTATTCATATTCATTATCTGTTTTGAATAGCTAAAAGCTAAGTATTTGACTGAATTCCTATGCACAACACAATTTCTGTTATGTGAGCCCGCTTAGCTCAGAGGTTAGAGCATCGCATTTGTAATGCGATGGTCATCGGTTCGATTCCGATAGCCGGCTTTTCTCTCTTTGTTCTATTTTATACTTTTTACATGATTAATAATGTCTCCTTGAACTCAAGGAATATTGAAAAGACTTCTTTATTTTTCTCAAAAATGGCGTATCTTTTATGTCGTAAGAACTTCCAACTATGAATAAAAAACGGATTAAAGCGGTTGGTTAGATCTCTACAGAACAAATTAGGACAAAGTATGCCTACCTTGCTATATATACAAAAGAGTCTGAATATTGAATACAATTCATCTAATTCTTCTTTGTAGTACAGTACTTAACTTCAGTATATTTTTTTCGTTTAGTTCAGTCTTAATTTAGGTTTATTTTGTAAATAAAAAGGAGTTTTTATGTCTCGTTACCGAGGGCCTCGTTTCAAAAAAATACGCCGTCTGGGAGCTTTACCGGGACTAACTAGTAAAAGGCCTAAACCCGGAAATGATCTTAGAAATCAATCGCGTTCTGGGAAAAAGTCTCAATATCGTATTCGTCTAGAAGAAAAACAAAAATTGCGGTTTCATTATGGTCTGACAGAGCGACAATTACTCAAATATGTTCGTATCGCCGGAAAAGCCAAAGGGTCAACTGGTCAGGTTTTACTACAATTACTTGAAATGCGTTTGGATAACATACTTTTTCGATTGGGTATGGCTTCGACCATTCCTGGAGCTCGGCAATTAGTTAACCATAGACATATTTTAGTTAATGGCCATATAGTAGATATACCAAGTTATCGCTGCAAACCCCGAGATATTATTACGACGAGGGATGAACAAAAATCCAAAGCTCTGATTCAAAATTATCTCGATTCATCCTCCCATGAAGAATTGCCAAAACATTTGACTCTTCACTCATCCCAATATAAGGGGTTAGTCAATCAAATAATAGATAGTAAGTGGGTAGGTTTGAAAATAAACGAGTTGCTAGTCGTAGAATATTATTCCCGTCAGACTTGAACCTAACTAAAATGGCAAGGATTCGGGGAATTTTGCCCCCTTTTCGCGGAAGTAAATCGACCGAAGCTAAGGGGTTTGCTCCGAAGATTTTTCCCATTCATGTATAATAAATGGGTCCACGGGGATATTTGTATGTCTTGGCTACCCTTAAATCAGTATTTTTCGTACCACCCCAATTAGGAATAGAGAATTCATTTCAAAGAAAGGTCTACCTCTTGGAATAATCCTATTCCTTGTTATTTGATCCATTGTGGTCAATAACGCTCTTGAATTAGGCGAAGGTGCGGAAAGAGAGGGATTCGAACCCTCGGTAAACAAAAGCCTACATAGCAGTTCCAATGCTACGCCTTCAACCACTCGGCCATCTCTCCGACATAATTTTATGATTATGACCCAGAAATCGGGTGAATAGCGAGACATTCATATTTTTGCAGTATAGGTACCACCAACCGATTATAACAATTCGAAATATTAAAATGGATGGATGGGATTTTTATCATAGAATGATTATTCTATTCTTTTTCCTCTTTTAATCATAATAAAAAACTTTTCGAGTTATCATAATCTGTAGGAAAAAGAAATTAAATGTTTAGAACGAGTCTTTTTTTATGTTATTTCGTCCTATACAATTCCTTTGTTTGTGGGATTCTTTTCCCGCGCGAGGTAATGAGAAGAATTATAGAATGGATTGCGAACTATGCCTAGATCACGGATAAATGGAAATTTTATTGATAAGACCTCTTCAATTGTGGCCAATATCTTATTACGAATAATTCCGACAACTTCCGGAGAAAAAGAGGCATTTACCTATTATAGAGATGGTGCGATTTGATTCTATTTAGTGTTCTACGTCTTACGAGTAAAGGAACGCAGGGTTGGATTCGGTATAAAACGAAAAGCGTTTATTGAAATAAACCCGAAAAAAATCTACGCTTCTTGGAGGTGAAGTTTGGAAATAGAACAATTCCTTCTATTGTGTATCCCCGATTGATGCAGCCTCAGATGCTTACATTTTCTAATCTAGTATTGAGCGAAAGGTTACACCTATAGGTTCTCTTTCTTTATTAGAGGTAAATCCTACTCCATCAGTACCAATAGGCGGCATAGGGGAAGAAGCGCTACACCTAGGAATCAACAAAAAAACTTTGTTATAAATGATCCCTTTCCTTATCGGGATCGGAACTAACAAGAATGGTTGGGACAACAAACATCCATCTCGTTTGTACTTTGGATACCTATATAACCATCAAAGACTGTTGAAGTGACTAATTCCTGGAAATAGGGGGCGTTGAGGACAAAGAAATTGTTGGAGTAACCTTTTCTATCTAGCAACAACACGATTAGTGTTAAGAAAAGACCTCTTGCAGGAAGGCTGGCTAGAGATTTCTTGTAAAAACACTAGTCCCTGTCAGTTCATAATGAGAATACTTCAATATTCTTTTGGTTCCATGGATTATTATCATTCATTATGCACAGAAGGGAGGAGCCGTATGAGATGAAAATCTCACGTACGGTTCTGAAACGGGGATTCTTTGAATAGAATGAACGACCGTAACGGATGTCAGCTCAATCCGAAGGAAATTATGCGGAAGCTTTACAGAATTATTATGAAGCTATGAGACTCGAAATTGATCCCTATGATCGAAGTTATATACTGTATAACATAGGCCTTATCCACACAAGTAACGGAGAACATACAAAAGCTTTGGAATATTATTTCCGGGCACTAGAACGAAACCCATTCTTACCACAAGCTTTTAATAATATGGCCGTGATCTGTCATTACGTGCGACTATCTCCACTATAGAAAGAGGGAAAGAAAGATAAAATACGCTAGTAAATACTAGAGGATAGGCTTTCTACATATGTATCGTACAAAGCAACGATTTTTATTAGCTGTAGCAAAGAAAGAGACTTCATCAAAGCCAAAAAAAGAAGAAAAAGATATGCCTATAATACTATATTCTATGGATAGATAAAAGATCTAATTGATAAGGGAAGCGCCGTAAATATCAACTAGTGAGATTTTGGGCCGATACAAAAAGAAAAAACTGCTTACTTATTTCATGATATGAGATATAAGTTAGGAATCAACTTATGTAATAGAGTTGATCCACTAAGGTATTGAGCAGCGGTGTAGCATCAGATCCCAAAGATAGTAAGTCCTTTCTTAGAGAGAAAAGTCTTTTTCAAAGATTCTATATGAAAATGAAACGGAGATAGTTACCTTTCAGAAAAAGCTAACGATAGTGAGGTTCATTTTTCTGAAGGTAGGAGAAAAGATAAAACTTATTTTGAATCAAAATGAAAGTTTAAAACTTATGTAAATGTAATTAACCCCCTCTCCCTCTGGTTAACCCGAGAAACAAAAATGGGATAGATTTTTGATAAATCTTATTTAGTTAGATAGGGTAGATTAAGACGGGACACCAAAATAATTGATTGCTGAGCCGTATGAGGTAGGAAACTCTCAAGTACGGTTCTAAGGGAAGGAATCGACCCACCTATTCCGACCGAGGAGAACAGGCCATTCGGC